TAATCTCACATGATAACTCTTTGATCCGTTTACTGTTAACAGATTGGTATTGCTTAGAAATAATATTCTATCTATAATCCCCGAGGTGATGGGTCTTCTTTTGCGGTGATAAATTACCTACTTAACTCAGTGGTTAGAGTATTGCTTTCATACGGCAGGAGTCATTGGTTCAAATCCAATAGTAGGTAGAACTTATTAGATACCATTGCATTGACTCCGGTATCTAATAAGTTTTTCTACCCATCCTCTTTTTTTCGTTGTATCAGATTAGACTTGATTGTCTTCAATTGGCAGAATCTAAATGTGGTGTATAATAAAGAACTTCTAAAAAACTTCTTTTGATTATTTTGATGTATTGACTAGTAGGAAATAACATTGACAGCCTCTACTCGTGTCCTAGCTCGTCTGAGAGCTAGATTCGCTTCAATCACTTGTCTCTTACCCTCAGCTCTACTCAAGTTAGCTTCAGCTATTTTAAGAGTTTGTTGAGCTTCTTGCGGATCAATGTCAGTACTCATCTCCGCATCATTTCCTAAAATGGTGATCTCATTATTCCCTATTCTAGCAAAACCACCCATCAGAGCCACCGTTAACCATTGGTCGTTGAGGCGTATTCTCAAAAGACCTATATCTACAGCCGTGGCAATAGGGGCGTGGTTTGGTAATACACCAATTTGGCCACTATTTGTAGATAAAATGATTTCTTTCACTTCTGAATCCCAAATAATTCGATTAGGAGTCAGTACACAAAGATTTAAGGTCATTTCTTCAAATTGCTCTCCACTTCTAAGTTCATAGCTTTCGCGGTAGCTTCATCGATGTTACCCACTAAATAAAAAGCCTGCTCGGGCAGACCATCTAATTCTCCGGAAAGGATCAGTTGAAACCCCCTAATTGTTTCTGCAAGACCAACATATTTTCCTGGAGAACCAGTAAATACTTCTGCCACGAAGAAGGGTTGTGATAAGAAACGCTCAATTTTTCGTGCTCTTGCTACAGTTAAACGATCCTCCTCGGATAATTCATCCAACCCAAGAATAGCTATAATGTCCTGAAGTTCTTTGTAACGTTGTGAAGTTTGCTTAACTCTTTGCGCAGTTTCATAATGTTCCTCGCCAACGATCCGAGGTTGTAACATAGTTGACGTTGAATCTAAAGGATCTACTGCTGGATAAATACCCTTGGCAGCTAATCCTCTTGATAGTACGGTAGTAGCATCTAAATGTGCAAATGTAGTGGCAGGAGCAGGGTCTGTCAAATCGTCCGCAGGTACATAAACTGCTTGGATCGAAGTTATAGATCCCTCTTTGGTAGAAGTAATTCTTTCTTGCAAAGAACCCATTTCTGTACTAAGGGTAGGTTGATAACCCACTGCAGAAGGCATTCTCCCTAATAATGCGGATACTTCTGATCCTGCTTGGACAAAACGAAAGATATTGTCGATGAATAGAAGCACATCTTGTTCATTAACATCCCGGAAATATTCTGCCATAGTTAGGGCAGTCAAACCAACTCTCATACGAGCTCCCGGCGGTTCATTCATTTGACCATAGACTAAAGCTACTTTTGATTCTGCAAGATTTTTTTCATTAATTACTCCGGATTCTTTCATTTCCATGTAAAGATCATTTCCTTCACGAGTACGTTCTCCTACTCCGCCAAATACGGATACGCCTCCATGAGCTTTGGCAATGTTGTTGATCAATTCCATGATGAGTACTGTTTTACCTACTCCAGCTCCCCCAAATAGTCCGATTTTTCCTCCACGGCGATAAGGAGCTAAAAGATCTACCACCTTAATACCTGTTTCAAAGATTGATAATTTCGTATCTAACTGTATAAAGGCAGGCGCAGATCTATGAATAGGAGATGTTGTGCGAGTATCTACAGGACCTAAATTATCAACAGGCTCTCCAAGAACGTTGAAGATTCGCCCGAGAGTAGCTCCGCCGACTGGAACACTTAGAGGAGCTCCCGTGTCAATCACTTCCATTCCTCTCATCAGCCCATCTGTAGCACTCATAGCTACAGCTCTAACTCGATTATTTCCTAATAATTGTTGTACCTCGCAAGTCACATTAATTTGCTGACCGACAGTATCTCGACCCTTAACTACCAAAGCGTTATAAATATTAGGCATTTTGCCCGGGGGAAAAACGACATCCAGTACTGGGCCAATAATTTGAGCGATACGCCCTAGTTTTTTTTCTTCAAGTGTGGAAACCGCAGGGCTAGAAGTAGTAGGATTGATTCTCATAATTATAATAAAGTGAAATATGTCGAAATCCTTTTTGGAATAATACCAAATCGAAAATAAATGTCCGATAGCAAGTTGATCAGTTAATTCAATAAGAGATAAATGGGAGATAGCACTCGATTTAGTTGGTACCACCCAACCGAATCCGATTCAATCGTTTACTCATTCAATGAGTAAATTTTCAAGTTCAGCCAATCCCTTTTTTTTTCAAAAAAAAATTGCAAGTAAATGAAATCGTGAATA